CTACCAAAGAATTATCTGTAATAATTCGCAAATCCGAATCGGCTAATTGTTCTCTGATAGCACCTGCCCCCGTAGAGATTTCTCGGTTTCGAAATCTCTCGAAACCTTGAGTAGTAAAAAAGAGTGGGATGCTATATTGCCAGGATTGGATTTCATATTCGAATGAACCTCGTAATCGTAAAAAAGTAGGTTTTTTAGCTATGGACCTAGCAAAAGAAAAATTGAGATAGGTTCCTATAGTATTGGATTCCCCCCCTCACAATCGGACGTGAAGGTTTCCTCTCATCCGGCTCAAGTAGTTACACCAAATAAAGAAAGGGGTTCTTCTTCTTTTTAAACTTTGTTCGAGAAAACCCTACAAAAAGCTACTCTTTACTCAAGTTCCCAGTAAGGACCAGCCTCATTCTTATCTTATTTAATTTTTGATTTTCACTCTAACCTTTTAGACTTTCTTTTATGTTTAGAAAAAAAAACGAAAAAAAGGAAATGTGAAATTCTTGAGTAGTCTACCTCCCCTCAAATGATGAATCCCCTGAAAGGAATATTTTGGGACTCTTAAAGGATTTCTTTGTCTATATATTGTATTGTTCCATTGGATCTTTTTTAGGTCTCTACTCACCTCGATGGTTATTATCCCTTGAAGCATATATGCGATAGATAAGCTCCCGTAACCATATTTGCTTGCGCTTGCCTGAACATAATTTCTTTTTTAAAGAAATGGAATGTATAATTCCACAAAAAGTCTTTTTTCACGAGGTATAACTAACTATTCCTATATTATCTGTTACGGAATCGACCATAGATCAATTCCCCTTTTCTTCCATTTTGAAATCTTGAATGCACCCATAATTCTGAGCTTCATGTTCCTCCTCCCAAGATACATGTCAGAGCCAGGGGCATCCCAATCAGATTAAATGGGATGACAGTTTCTCAGTCCAAATCTGTCAAATGAAAATTTCGATCAAATCACACATCGCAATATACTAGGCCCTCTAATTCCCTAAGGGGCTTATCTAAAAGATTCGCAATATAACTAGGAAGACGTTTCAAATACCATACATGAGTCACTGGACATGTCAGTTTGATGTATCCCATTTGGTACCTTCGTATCCGAGAATCAACAAATTCCACCCCGCATTCTTCACAAAATTTCGGGTCTTCTTTTTCAGTCCCAATTCCTCGGTAATTTCCACAAGCACAAATCCCACTTTTTATGGGTCCAGAAATTCTTTCACAAAACAATCCATCTTTTTCCGGTTTATTAGTTTTATAATGAAAAGTATAGGGTTTTGTCACCTCTCCAACTATCTCTCCATTGGGTAGAATCTTTTTTGCCCAAGCCCTGATTTGTTGAGGGGAAACTGGTCCAATTCGAAGTTGTTGATGTTTATACTGGTCAATCATAGAATAGAAATTCTGATTCATTGAGATCAAGCTTCCTTCCTATCCATCTGGAAGTTCTTTTCAGATACAAGGAAATGATTCAGTTCCAGGCACAAAGATCGTAGTTCTCGAACGAGCAATCGAAAAGATTCTGGAGCACCCTCTGGATTAGGTACTGTTGCCCCAATAATCGTAGCACCAAGTACTTCTTGACGAGCTCTAATATGATCAGATTTGTAAGTAAGCATCTCTTGTAAGATATGAGCAACACCAAATCCCTCTAGAGCCCAAACTTCCATTTCCCCTACTCTTTGTCCCCCTTGTTTGGCCCTCCCTCTAAGGGGTTGTTGTGTAACAAGTGCGTAATGCCCACTGGAACGTCCATGGATTTTATCATCAACTTGATGGATTAATTTTAGGATATAGGACTTTCCTATTAGAACAGGTTGTTCAAAAAGATCTCCTGTTCTTCCATCAAATATTCTGCTTTTTCCCGGATATTCGGGTTCAAATACCCATGGATTTTTTGTTTTCTTACTGGCTTCATATAATTCGGAAAACACTAGTTTTCTTGAGGCCTCTTGCTCATATCTCTCATCAAAAGGTCCTATTCTATAATGTTTCTTTAGCAGATCCCCCGCTAACCCGAGTGAACATTCAAATATCTGTCCCACATTCATTCGTGAGGGGACTCCTAATGGGTTGAATACCATATCAACGGGCGTTCCATCTTGCAAATAGGGCATATCTTGTCTAGACAAAATCTTAGAAATTATACCCTTATTCCCATGCCTTCCAGCTACTTTATCACCTACTTTGATTTCACGTTTCTGTGAAATATATACACGAATCCTTTCTGGATTAGAATTGGAAACCCCTCTTCTATGGATCCATCTCACATCAATAACTCGACCCCTTCCCCCTATAGGTAGTCTTAGAGAAGTTTCTTTTGAAGTGGATACCTGAATGCCAAGTATAGCTCGTAATAATCTATCCTCCGGGGCATATGAGGATTCGCTCGCTGTCTGAGGTGTTAATTTACCTACTAAGATATCACCTGTTTCTATCCACGATCCCAGCATCACAATTCCATTTCTGTCTAAATTTCGGAGTAAACGAGCCTCTAAATGCGGGATTTCCTTAGTGATTCTTTCAGGACCTTGGCTTGTTACATGAGTCTGAATTTCATATTTCCGGATGTGAAAAGAAGTATAAATATCTTTATAAACCAGACGTTCGCTAATTAGTACTGCGTCTTCAAAATTGTAACCTTCCCATGGCATATAAGCTACTAATACATTTTTTCCTAAAGCGAGTTCCCCACCAGCTGTAGCCGCACCGCCCGCTAGAATTTGTCCTTTTTTAATGTATTTACCCCGCTGAACCTGAGTTTTTTGATTCATACAAGTATTTTTGTTGGAACGTTGATACATAACCAATGGAATGCTTAGAGTATCCCCATTACTTGAGAAAATGATCTTTTGAGTATCAGTATAAATGATTTTTCCCTTGCGTTCGGCTATAACTGAAACCCCCGAATCTAGAGCCGTTTGTCCTTCCAACCCAGTTCCAACAATGCACTTCTCGGACCGAGAAAGGGGAACTGCTTGGCGCTGCATATTAGAACTCATTAAAGCTCGATTCGCATCATTATGCTCAATAAAAGGAATGAGGGAAGCTCCAATAGAAAAATATTGGAAGGGAAAAATGCTTCTAAGATGAATCTCTTCCCATGCAATAGTAAGGAATTCTTGACGATATCGAGCTGGAACAACCTGTTGTTCTTGAATATCCCGATTCAAGGCCAAAGAATTTCCTGCTGCTACCATATAATATTCATCTCTATTTGGTGATAAATAAACCATCTGTGCCTCTTTTGATCTCTCAGATAATCCATAAAATGGACTCTCTATAGATCCCCAATAACCAACCTTCACATGAATAGCTAATGATCCCATAAGTCCAACATTGATTCCTTCGGACGTGTCAATTGGACAAATACGTCCATAGTGACTCGGGTGGATATCTCGTATTCGAAAACTAGCAGTTCGCCCCGTCAATCCTCCAGGACCCAAATAACTCCATTTTCGCCCATGAACAATTTGTGTCAACGGATTAGTTCGATCCAAAACTTGAGATAAAGGGTGTAGGCCAAAAAACGATTCATAAGTAGTTGTTAATGAAGTTGAAGTTACCAAATTTTGAGGAGTCGGTATCAATTTATGCCTGATTGCTCCACATATAGTTCCTCGAACCGTATTTTCTAAACGAACAAGAGCCAATCCGAATTGATCCTGTAATAGATCTGCTACAGAACGAATACGTTTATTTTTCAAGTGACTAATATCGTCAAGTGTACCCATTCCCAATTTAATTCCAATCAAATGATCCACAGCAGCCAATAAATCTCGTGGTAACAAAAATGTATTGTTTTGGGGTATATCAAGATTAAGTCTCCGGTTCATATTTCGTCGACCAATCTTTCCTAACTCACATCTTTGTTGAAAAAATTTCTTTTGTAATTCCTTGCATAAGGACTCAGAAAATACTGGATCCCCCCCTACATAGGCAAATTGTTGATAAAACTCCAAAATAGCATTTTCTTTTGACCCAATCTTTTTTTTCTCTTTATCATTCGGGAAAGACAAGAAAATCTCAGGGTAACAAACATTATCTAAAATTTCTCTTATATTCGAACCCATAGCTGATGATAGAACTAGAATAGATATTTTTTGTTTTCTACTTACACGGGCCCATATCCTTGCTTTTCTATCAATTTCTAATTCCGACCTTCCCCCCCAATCCGATATTATAGTACTGGTATAGACAGAAACTCCGTTATGTTCCAATTCTGAACGATAGTAAATACCGGGACTTTGCAATATTTGGTTGATCACAATTCGGTATATCCCATTTACTATAGAGGTTCCAAAAGAATTCATTATAGGGATGTTTCCAATAAAAACGGTTTGTTCTTGCATATTTCTACCGGTTTTCCAAATTAAGACCGCGGGTACATATAATTCAGAAGAATATGTGAGTGATTCATACACAGCATCTCTTTCTGTTATCAAGGGCTCTACCAATTGATATGTTTCCACAAATAATTGAAATTCAATTTCTTGATCTCTATCTTCAATTTTTTGAAACTTATGAAATTCTTCCGTCAAGCCCTGATTAATGAACCTACAAAATCCCTCAAATTGTATCTGACTAAATCCAGGTATTGTGGACATTCCCTCATTTCCATTCTGGAGCATCTTAATCTGAAGTTTCCTCTTTATTGAAAAAATCCCATTATCGGCTTTTGGCTCACTATTCATCGAACCCTACCAATTGATCTAGCAATGATGGAATGGATATTCTGTTTACTGAATCACATAAAATTTTAGTCAACTCCATCCATATATATCGTATGAACGAAAGCAAGACAGAGAAATGAAGGGCATTTTCGATGCAAGTTCGAATTTGATCTTGAGGCAGGTACAAATAGAAAGAAATGGAAATTAATAAAGCATTCCTGGGAAAAATTATGTCACTTAGACTGATGGAGTCTTTTATCGGATATAAAAATTGATCTAATTTAGACCTAATACCTAATTCTTTTATTATGATATTAATGATATTATGATCAGCGTACAAAAAAAGAAAAAATCAATGAGTTTAGGATTTAATCTGCTCTCTATGAATGAGATAAAAACAGAAGAATCAGGAACAGCATAGAGTTTCCCTTTTTTTTTTAGCACACACAATTGAATGTTCAAAAAGTAATTCGCAAATCTTTTTTTGGTAGTAAATTTTATAAAATACAATGGAATTGTGTACGTATATAGTCATAGGAGTAATCTTTAGGAAGTACATGACGATCTAGCTATACGTATATCACATCTTTTCTAAGAATTGAACTTGGTGCAACCTAGGTTAGGTCGTACTCTATCATAATGTCTATCTTCTATTCATATTCATATTCTCATATTCATATTCAATGAAATATTTAAGCACAATGATCCTATATAGGGATATGTGCATAAGAAATAGACCCGGCTTGGTATCCACGTATAACAATTTCTGTTCTAGAGTTTACACTTTTCTGGGGTTTACATATACACATATATTTTCTTATAATTAGATAATTAGAATTGATCATGTAATTGATAATGATTAGTCGGAAATCAATTGGATTTTGCATCCATTAAGATAAGGAGATACAAAATTAAGAGCTGTTCACTAATTCAAAGTAAGAAAAGTAAGTAAGAGTAAAAGAGTAAGAATTAAATATTAAATAGTTAATGGAGTAAAGAGTAATTTATTCGAAATTGACCTGCATTTTAAAGTCTGTGACCGGGCCGGGAATCTTTTCACTTTTCTATAGATTCGATAGATCTATAGAAAAGTGAAAAGAGAAGGTAAATTTTTAAGCGACGCGTGTTTTGAGATAAAATCAATCGAAGAAAAGAATATAAATGGGATCCAATAAAAAAGAGGAATTTTTTTTTGGAAAAGGATAAAAGTACAATGGGATTTAAGATCCAAAAATAAAATAAATTAAGAAAGTAAAAAATTCAAATCAAAACCAAAATGAGGAAAGGAATAGAAATAGAATAAAAGAGAATATCTAAGTCTAAGAATATTAAGAATATAGAATTCTAGAATTTCATATTCTTAATATTCTTTTCTTTTAATATTCTTATTCTTAATATAATTAATGGAATATGGAATGGAATATATATAATATATAGTTTATATAGAATTTAGATTCTATAATTTAGAATAATTTAGAATCTAATTAATTTAGAATAGAATCTTATATAATTTATATACTTTATACTTTACATAGAATTTCTTATAGAATTTTTTTCTTCTTTATTCTTCTTCATTTCTTTATCTGTTTTGGATGTAATTTGGCGGCATGGCCAAGTGGTAAGGCGGGGGACTGCAAATCCTTTATCCCCGGTTCGAATCTGGGTGTCGCCTGATCAACAAAAAAAGACTTGGAATTTCTTAATCCTGTTGATCGAACTTGACGAATTCTTGCCCCGCAAAAGCATAGGCAAGGGCTAGGTCTGTCGATACTTGATTTTGAGAACCATAGGTCCTATAAAAGACTGTCATCTTTTTTCTCAAAATCTGGATTCTGAGTGTGGCTCAAAAAAGTACCAATAAATCTGAAGCAATCCAATCTTATGAAAGATTGGTTTGGGCTATTCTGAATTGAATCAAATAAAAGAAATAGCGAGAATTCATTCTGGAGAACTATGAAAGTAAGAAGTCGGAAAATTTGGTATCCAAACCAAAGGTTCCTAAGAAACACTCCTTTTTGGCTACTAAGGTTTAAGAAAAGATTCTAAAAAAGCCGTAAGTAAGAATCCTGTTTTGACTCTGCACCATTGATTCCACTATGATTATGAATCAATAATGGAATCATTCCTTCATTTCATAGAGATAGGGATAGGGGGCATCATTCGCATGGATATAGTAAGTTTCGCTTGGGCTGCTTTAATGGTAGTGTTTACATTTTCTCTTTCACTTGTAGTATGGGGAAGGAGTGGGCTTTAGAGCTAGGAATAGGAATAAGACTTTACTGAAAAATCTACTTCTATCAATTGTGATCGTTTTGCAAAAGCTTAAAAAAACTTGACTTGCTTTAGTTTATCATTAGTTTATCTATATCTATTAGTTTATCTATATCTATATATTATTTCTTAGATATATTAGTAGTATTATATTCTTAGTAATATTCTATTATTCTATTAGTATTAGATTTCTATTGAATCCTGTATTAATACCTGTATTAATATTAAAGAAAGAGTTTTCTTTTCTTATTCTTTATTTCTTATTTTTAATATCTAATACTTAAATATCTAATATTTCTAATATTATTAGATTTCTCTAATTCTTTAATATATGATATGGTATTTATATGGTATATAGTATATGCCCGTACTATTCTTCCTACATTAATTCTTTCGACGGGCCCCGGATCATAAGCATAAGAAAAGATATAAAAAATGAGGAATTCAAGGAGTTGGCTTGGAATTCTTTTGGATTGATCAAAATGCATACAAATGGGTGTAGAGAAAAAAATTTAAAATTTGAGGGCTATTTCATTTTGATATA